ATGGAAACTTACCAAGTGATAACTTTCAAATTCAGAGAAACCCTGGAATTAAAAATGGGCAATCCTGAGCCAAATCCTATTTTACGAAAACAAATAAGGGTTCAGAAGAAAGCAAGAATAAAAAAAGGATAGGTGCAGAGACTCAATGGAAGCTGTTCTAACAAGTGGGGTTGACTTCTTTACGTTATTACATTAACGTAATCCTTATATCAAAACTACAGAAAGGATAAACCTATATACATACGTATATGTACTGAAATCCTATCTCAAATGATTAATGACGACCCGAATCTTTATTTATTTATATTTCTATAAATAATAAATAAAAATCGAAAGAGTTGTTGTGAATCGATCCAAATTGAAGAAAGAATCGAATATTTATTAATAAAATTTATCGTACGAGAATAAAGATAGAGTCCCATTCCACACGTCAATACCGACAAGAATGAAATTTATAGGAAGAGGAAAATCCGTCGACTTTAGAAATCGTGAGGGTTCGAGTCCCTCTATCCCCAAAAAGGCCCGTTTGATTCCCCAATTATTTATCCGATCCGCTCTTTTCGTTTCGTTAGCGGTTTAAAATTCGTTATGTTTTTCAATCATTCTACTCTTTTACAAATGGATCTGATTGGAAATTTTTTTTTTTCTTATTACAATATTTGTGATATATATGATACGCGTACAAATGAACATCTTTGAGGAAGGTATCCCCACTTCCAATTTGAATGATTAACAATACATATCATTTCTTGTACTGTATTAAAACTTATAAAGTTTTCTTTTTGAAGATCCAAGAAATTACAGGGTCTGGATAAAGCTTTGTAAGACTTTTTTTGTCTTTTTAATTGACATAAACTCAAGTTATCTATTAAAATAAGGACGATGCACGGATAATGGTCGGGATAGCTCAGCTGGTAGAGCAGAGGACTGAAAATCCTCGTGTCACCAGTTCAAATCTGGTTCCTGGCACATGATTTATTTGTATGAGTATCCGTTTTACAAATGAATTGATATGGGTCAACATACATATTCATTACTAGTCTATATCATGATAGATACTTATCTATCTAGGTGTCTGAGAATATACCCTTTCTAGAATTATAGAATAGATGAGTAAAGAGTATGTCTATAAAATCTGTAAAATAAAAAAAATGAGATTTGACTTCCTTTTCTTTTTTATTTGTTCATACGGTGTCTCTTACCGTTCAAAAACAATGTTAATACTTTAGATATTTAATACTTCATACATATTAAAATAGAAAGGTTAAATTAATTGGTTGAAAGACTCAAAGGTATAGTCTCGCGGAGTTGAAAGGTGGGAATAACCAAGATTCATTTCAGATACAGTACAAATAAAATCCAAGCCCTCCTCTCATTTCGTTGTCTTTTCTTTTCATATTCTATTTCTTCATTTCCTCCTATGTGACTTTGTCGAACTCATTTAAGTTTTGTGCGTGGTACATAGTTCATGATGCGAAACTCTTTTAGGTCATCCTAATACTAATTGTATTTTTTTAATTGTCTTGTTTTTTTTTTATTTATCCTTTTTATTTCTATTTTTTATTGTTTCTATTTTTATATATTATATATTTATTTATTTGAATAGAAACAATTTTTTTTTTTTTATTCTATTTATTTTGTATTATTTATTTGTATTTGATTTATATTTTATTTCGTTTTATTTAGCCCATTTAGAATAGAATGCGAATGAGACTTCCATTACGCTCTTTGGTCTATAAGAGAACGTACAAACATTATTTGAATACCTGGAGTTGTAGAAGTGAAAATTAGTTTCTTATTTTATTATTTATATTTAATGAGCATCCTGTATTTCATAAAAATTCGGGGCAATATAATCCTTACGTAAGGGCCATCCTATCCAACTTTCGGGCATTAAGATACGTTTCAGACGTGGATGATTATCATAAAAGATTCCCAACATATCATAAGATTCCCTTTCTTGAAAATCCACACTTTTCCAAACCCAGAAAACAGACGGAATTCTAGGATTCCACCTTGGGGCAAATACTTTTATACATACCTCTTCTGGTTGATCTATACCATAAGCTATTCTCGTAAGATGATACACACTAGCTAACAGTCCGCCCGGTGCTACATCATAGGCACATTGGGAACGTAAATAATTGTAACCATATACATATAAAATGACAGCAATGGAATGCCAATCCCCAGGCTTTATTTGTAAAGTCTCTATTCCTTGGTAGTCGAAGCCCAAAGATCTATGAACTAACCCATGTTTGGCTAGCCAAGCAGACAAACGACCTTGCATCTTTTTTATCTCTCCCACATTTTGATTTGTATAAAACTTTTATTTGTCTCTATAAGTTAAGTATTTCACATTTACGATGAAATTTATGAAAATTATTGTTTGTTATTATGTAAAAAAATGTGAAAAAAAAAAAAAACCTGCCTAATTCACTAATTCGGGGGAAGATACTGAACTCTTGTTGTATTTGAAAAATATTTCAAGAGGGATCTC